TTCGAAATACATGGCTCTAGAAATTCATTTCGGACAATTGAACCTTTTCAAACTGTTTCTTTTTAAGAACCAAAAAGATTTGTGCCAGAATAACAGATGCCAAGAATAAAAAAAGACCTTGGACACGTGATGGGTCTTGAAGTACTATTTCTGCATCTCCCTGACCAAATCCACCCACATTGGGATTACTCGTTAATGGTTGATCAAGCTTGATGGATTCACCCTCTGAAACAAGAAGTTCTGGTCCCGGAGGTATAATATCAACGACTGAGTGTCCATCCGATGCATCCGCTATGGTTATTTCATACCCCCCTTTTTCTTTACGTACTATTTTGCTTACCGTACCTGATGCTGTAGCATTATAGACTGTATTGTTACTCTTGCTCCCGTCGGGATAAATCTGACCCCTTCCCCTATTCCCGCCCACGTATATAGGATATTTTAAGAAGTAAACCTCTTTCTTAGTAACGGGGTCCGGAGACAAAATAGGAAAGGTGATTTCACTATATTTCTGACCAGGAACAGGACCTATCACAAGAATATTTTTTTTAGTAGGGCGATAACTCTGAAAAGAAAGATTGCCCATCTTTTCTTTCATTTCCGGAGAAATACGATCGGGGGGGGCTAATTCGAATCCCTCAGGTAAAATAAGAACTGCCCCTACATTCAAAGACCCCCTTTTACCATTAGAAAGAACTTGTTTCAGTTGGATGTCATAAGGAATTCTAACAACTGCTTCAAATACAGTATCGGGAAGTACCGCTTGTGGAACCTCAATATCCACGGGCTTATTAGCTAAATGACAATTGGCGCATACAATACGCCCAGTTGCTTCTCGTGGATTTTCATAACTCTGTTGTGCAAAAATGGGATATGCCTGTGAAATGGATGTCCGAGTTATTACATATATAAATATAATGATCGATACGGAAATGGATCGAGTCATCTGCTCCTTTATCCAAGAAAAGATATTTCTATTTTGCATGGTCCAATCATTGATCCCGAAAATTTCTACAATAAATTGGGTAGGTTGCTAGTAGAGTTTCCTATCCACGATTCTGCTATTTTACTGGAATCCAGGAGGAATTCCTGGATTGGTATAAATATAAAGAATGAGTAAGATTTTTAATGATTTGTTTATGTACGAAGTAAAAAACATTATGAGTAGATTCATATCAGTGGATCATTCTTTAGTCATTCATTGAATGATAAATCACTACAAGTGACGGAGATACACGATTTAAATAACGGAAGATCCAATATTTTAAAATTGTATCTAGAATGACTGGAAAGGTGGAAACAAGGCCAGATATAATTTGATTATTATGAGAAAATCCAAAATCCTTGTAGACAGAACCAATCATTAGTTCCCAACCGTGAGGCGAGTGGAATCCAATACATAAATCAGTTAATAAAAGAATAGAAAAAGCTTTTATTGTGTCGCTTAAGTTATAGAGAAATTCCCGAACCCAAGAATTAATAATAACAAGTTCTTTATTACCCAGAATAGAATAACCACTTAGAATAGCGAAACTTATTATATTTGTCGAAAAGTGTAAAATGGTATGGATATGACCTTCATTGTACATCTTGACCAATTGTATCGTTTCTTTGTGTATTCCTATACGAAGCTTTTGTATATGTGTATCCGGGTATTCCTTTATCATTTCGTCCAAAATGAAGAGTTCTTCTAATTCTATGAATTTTTCTAGAACGTTCTTTTCGTGAATATCATTCAAAAAAACTTCAGATTGCCCAGCATTCCACCAATTAGTAACCAAAGATTCCATACTTTTATTAAATGAGAGAGAAATCCACCAGGGCAAAAAGATTATAGATGTAAGATATAGAAGGGGTTTTAGCGCTTTCTTTTTTAGCATTTTAAATCTGTGAATTGTTAATGAAACCACCGGATTCCTTGACTCTATCCAATCTGATATTTCCACGAAACGTGAGTTCTATAACAAGGTATTGAATCCATAGACCTATTCCCTTTTTTTAATTAATTGGTTAGTCCTTGGATCTGGAAACAATATTTTTGTTTTATTATTTCTTCATTAGAAGCAATTGCATTCTTGCTAATGAATGCCCTAACGCGCCACCTCAAGAAATGAATATTTTACGGATTTCGGGGCAAAAGAACCAACCCCCTTACCTAGATCAATTATTTCGAAAAATTTCGCGGGCTACCCATAGCCCGGGAATTTTTTAGGTAAATTTCGGAAAAAAAAAATATTGATATGATGAAATCAAAAACGAGTAGCAAAAAAAGAGAGAAATAGAATGGTTATAGTTATAAATGATCCAATCTTTATGATTATCAAAAAGGAAAAGAAAGGATAAAAAGAAAGAAACATCAATTGACAAAACAAATAAAGAATTCAATTAAATTACACGATATGATACATCTATAGCTAACATATCAATTCAAAATGGACCAAAAAAGATGAATTCTAGAGTCTGCACTGTTCGGATATATGTGATGAATCCATACTTAGTATACTTGTTACTAGTATGAAAAATGGGGTTGATTTTCATATGCATAAAAAACTTGTTTTGGTGGACAAAAACCACTTTTTTATGTTTTCTGGTTGTTCCATACGCGTCTGCTTTTCCTCGAATGAGCACTCTGAAAAAACGTAAGTTAAATTGTTATATAACAACAAATATAATTCATGAGGTCTTTACTCAATGCTGCGAAAGCATTCATTCTTCAATTTATTTCAAAATACTTCAATTGGTACGCGCAAAAAGTAGGCCAATTCCGCAGCCTTTTGTTCAATTTCTCGTGGAGTCAAATTCTCATCAGTACGAGTCAAGGGAACGGAACCCTGGCCTCTGATTTCCATGTAAAGTACACGCCGAGGATAAATACCTTCTTTAACCTCTATTCTAATCGACTGAATATCTCTCATAAGGAATCGAAGGAAGATGCGACGATTTCTTCCAGGGAATCCCCAACGAAAAATACACACTATTCCTTTTTTTCTATCGAATCTATCATAACCACTGCCTACATTCCACGAAATTGTGCACCACAAATAGGAGCTGATGAACAGACCTGCGATCCCATAGAAAGACATCACGATCCCTTGTGGAAAAAAAAGGATTTGCTGAGAAGGAAATAAGGATATCAGATTCCTACCAAGGTAACTAGAAGTTCCAACCAATAAGAATCCTAGTGAACCTAAAAAAAGGATACAGGCCCAACAGAAATTACTTGTTTTTCGAGACCCCGGTATAAGTTCTATCCATATACGTTCTGATCGCCAGTTCATACTAGATCCAGTTGTTTCAGTTTATTGGAATTGAGAGAATAACCCAAATGAATTTGACTTTATTTTTTTGTTCCCGAAGTAACTCTCATCAACTAGCACTATTATTATGATGTGAACCCTTAGGAGTAATTCATCGAATCAGTTAGATATAAAAAAATATCCCCTTCATGTGATCCTACTATGGATATCTACATACATATAGATGATACTTTGACTTTCCATTTCATACATCTGCTGACCCCATTTTCAAATAGATATAATGCATTTATCCATATATCATGTTTACACGTGCATAACAGCTCTTTCATTTGTGTTCGGAAGAAGACACACGTTGTACCCTATTCCACTAAACAAATAGATAATCGGTATTATGATCCAAGTCCGAGTCTTAAAAAAAAAAATGAGATTAGATCCCATCGAATCTAGACAATCTTGTTTTTTTGAACATGAAGAGATAGAGAAGCCATTGCAATTGCCGGAAATACTAGACCCACTAAAGGCACAAAAAAAGAGGGTAAGTTGAAAGTTGTCATAGAATGGATACCTCGATTTAATATTTGTACCTGTTATAAAGATATCTTATGATAAGTATATCTATTATCAGTATATAATAATAGGTATAGGTACAAGAAATGTAGAACTAAATAAGTGTACCTATTCACCTTTATATATATGTTTATTATTTACTTTAGATTTATTTATATTTAATTTATTTATTATTATTGTTTTCTTATACTATACTTATCTTCTAATAAAGAAAAGACAAAAAAAGTTTCTTACTAATTATCAAATCTAACAAATCCGATCCAACAGGGATTCCTAGCAAAAAATGAAAATTATCAGGGAATATAGAAAAATAAATGCAAGATTCCTATTCTCTATTTTCTAAATATATTGAATTATTCAATATATTTAGAATATGTAACGTAATAAGGGAACGTTCATTTTTTATTTTAATAATTTGATAATTAATTCCTTTATCCTGTTTGTTGGTAGAGTCTTCCTGATTACTAATCATGAATATAGGTAGAAATAAAATGGATCGGGAGGAAATAAGAAAAAGTGATTATCAACAACCTTTTTTCCTTTATTAGATCTTATGACCTTAAGTAAAACTCCATGCTTATTATTTTAGTAAATTACTATAAACTAAATACTTGTGCACCTCAAAAAATATAAATAACTGAATTAAATGATCTACTTGATTGAATTTTTATTCAAGGGAAAGAAACCGTGAAGCTGAAATAACTCACTTAGAACACCTTTTAAAGGATTACGTGGTACGATTGGGTCGAATAAGCCCTTATGGAATAAATACTCAGCTTCTTGTGAACCGTCAGGGACTGTCTTATTCAATGTTTGTTCAATTACTCTTTTACCCGCAAATGCAATGTAGGCATTAGGTTCGGCAATAATGATATCTCCTAACATACCAAAACTGGCGGTCACTCCACCGGTTGTAGGAGATGTAAGGATTGATACGTAGAATAACTTTTTATTTGATTGATAATTATATAAAGCTGAAGATATTTTAGCCATTTGCATCAAGCTCAAACTTCCTTCTTGCATGCGCGCTCCTCCGGAAGCACACACTATAATAAGAGGTAGAGATCTATTAGTAGCATATTCGATCAAACGGGTGATTTTCTCGCCTACTACGGATCCCATACTGCCCCCCATAAACTGAAAATCCATAATCCCAATTGCTATGGAAATACCATT